GCTAACGTAGCTTAATTAAAGCATAACACTGAAGATGTTAAGATGAGCCCTAGAAAGCTCCGTGGGCACAAAGGCTTGGTCCTGACTTTACTATCAACTTTAGCTAAACTTACACATGCAAGTATCCGCACCCCTGTGAGAATGCCCTACAGTTCCCCGCCCGGGAACGAGGAGCCGGTATCAGGCACTCATAACCCAGCCCATGACACCTTGCTTAGCCACACCCTCAAGGGAACTCAGCAGTGATAGACATTAAGCCATAAGTGAAAACTTGACTTAGTCAAAGCTAACAGGGCCGGTAAAACTCGTGCCAGCCACCGCGGTTATACGAGAGGCCCAAGTTGACAGTCACCGGCGTAAAGAGTGGTTAAAGAATGATTAAAACTAAAGCCGAACACCTTCAAGGCAGTTATACGCACCCGAAGGTTAGAAGCCCAACTACGAAAGTGGCTTTATCTTTCCTGAACCCACGAGAGCTACGGCACAAACTGGGATTAGATACCCCACTATGCCTAGCCCTAAACATTGATAGTACTCTACACCCACTATCCGCCCGGGAACTACGAGCATCAGCTTGAAACCCAAAGGACTTGGCGGTGCTTTAGATCCACCTAGAGGAGCCTGTTCTAGAACCGATAACCCCCGTTCAACCTCACCTTTTCTTGTTTTCCCCGCCTATATACCGCCGTCGTCAGCTTACCCTGTGAAGGACTCATAGTAAGCAAAATTGGCACAGCCCAAAACGTCAGGTCGAGGTGTAGCGTATGGAAAGGGAAGAAATGGGCTACATTCCCTATAATCAGTGAATACGGACGATGTCCTGAAAGAGACATCTGAAGGAGGATTTAGCAGTAAGCAGGAAATAGAGCGTTCCGCTGAAATTGGCCCTGAAGCGCGCACACACCGCCCGTCACTCTCCCCAAGCTCACAAATTAATTAATTAAAACCCTAAAATCGCAAAGGGGAGGCAAGTCGTAACATGGTAAGTGTACCGGAAGGTGCACTTGGAAAAATCAGAGCGTAGCTAAGCCAGAAAAGCATCTCCCTTACACTGAGAAGTCGCCCGTGCAAATCGGACCGCCCTGATGCTTAACAGCTAGCCCACCCAACCAACAACAACAACCCCCTATCAATACCCCCAAATAAACAAGTATCAACCAAACAAACCATTTTTCCCCCTTAGTATGGGCGACAGAAAAGGACCTATGGAGCAATAGAGAAAGTACCGCAAGGGAATGCTGAAAGAGAAATGAAATAACCCAGTAAAGTTTAAAAAAGCAGAGACTAACCCTCGTACCTTTTGCATCATGATTTAGCCAGTGTTGACCAAGCAAAACGTGTTTTAGTTTGACATCCCGAAACTAGGTGAGCTACTCCAAGACAGCCTGATTAAAAGGGCCAACCCGTCTCTGTGGCAAAAGAGTGGGAAGAGCTTTGAGTAGAGGTGACAGACCTACCGAACCTAGTTATAGCTGGTTGCCTGGGAATTGAATAGAAGTTCAGCCTCCCGGCTTCTTTCTTCACCTCAGTCTTACCCCAACCTGATACCCTTAAGAAACCGAGAGAGTTAGTCAAAGGGGGTACAGCCCCTTTGAAACAAGACACAACTTTTCCAGGAGGATAAAGATCACACCAAACCAAGGGTAAAATGTTTGGGTGGGCCTAAAAGCAGCCATCCCCTTAGAAAGCGTTAAAGCTCGGACATACACAATACCCACTTATCCTGACCATCTTATCTTATTCCCCTAAACTTACCAGGCCGTTCCATGCCCCCATGGAAGCGACTATGCTAATATGAGTAATAAGAGGGCCCCGGCCCTCTCCCCGCACACGTGTAAGTCGGAACGGACCTCCCACCGACCCTTAACGGCCCCAAACAAAGAGGGAATTGAACCTTACAACAGATAACAAGAAAACCCAACAAAAATAAACCGTTACCCCCACACAGGTGTGCCCCTCGGGAAAGACTAAGAGAAAGAGAAGGAACTCGGCAAACACATTAAAGCCTCGCCTGTTTACCAAAAACATCGCCTCTTGCAAAAATAAAAAATAAGAGGTCCCGCCTGCCCTGTGACTATTAGTTTAACGGCCGCGGTATTTTGACCGTGCGAAGGTAGCGCAATCACTTGTCTTTTAAATGAAGACCTGTATGAATGGCATAACGAGGGCTTAACTGTCTCCTCTTTTAAGTCAATGAAATTGATCTCCCCGTGCAGAAGCGGGGATACTTCCATAAGACGAGAAGACCCTATGGAGCTTTAGACACTAAGGCAGCTCATGTCAAAAACCCTACAATAAAAGACTGAACCAAATGAGCTCTGCCCTAATGTCTTTGGTTGGGGCGACCGCGGGGAACTAAATAACCCCCATGTGGAATGGGAACACCTCTCCTAAAACGAAGAGCTACAGCTCTAAGCAACAGAACTTCTGACCTTCGAGATCCGGCAATGCCGATCAACGAACCGAGTTACCCTAGGGATAACAGCGCAATCCTCTTTTAGAGCCCATATCGACAAGGGGGTTTACGACCTCGATGTTGGATCAGGACATCCTAATGGTGCAGCCGCTATTAAGGGTTCGTTTGTTCAACGATTAAAGTCCTACGTGATCTGAGTTCAGACCGGAGTAATCCAGGTCAGTTTCTATCTATGACATGCTCTTTTCTAGTACGAAAGGACCGAAAAGAAGAGGCCCATGCTCTAGGCACGCCTCACCCCCACCTAATGAAATCAACTAAAATAGGCAACTGGGCATGCCCTGCCGCCTAAGAAAACGGCATGTTAAGGTGGCAGAGCCCGGCAAGTGCAAAAGACCTAAGCCCTTTCAACAGAGGTTCAAGTCCCTCTCCTTAACTATGATTTCCCTACTCATTACTCACATTATTAACCCCCTCACCTTTATCGTTCCTGTCCTCCTGGCCGTCGCCTTCCTCACCCTCCTCGAACGAAAAGTCCTCGGCTACATGCAGCTACGAAAAGGCCCAAATATCGTAGGACCCTACGGACTCCTACAACCTATTGCCGATGGGGTAAAACTTTTCATCAAAGAACCTGTACGCCCCTCTACATCTTCCCCCGTCCTATTTCTGCTCGCCCCAATGCTAGCCCTTACCCTCGCCCTCACCTTCTGAGCCCCTATACCCATGCCCTACCCCGTCCTAGATTTAAACCTGGGTATTCTCTTTATTTTAGCCCTCTCCAGCCTCGCCGTTTACTCAATCCTAGGCTCAGGCTGGGCCTCCAATTCAAAATACGCCCTCATCGGGGCCCTCCGCGCCGTAGCACAAACCATCTCTTACGAAGTAAGCCTAGGCCTAATTCTTTTAAGCATTATTATCTTTACAGGAGGGTTCACCCTGCAGACATTCAATATCGCACAAGAAAGCGTCTGACTAGTCATTCCGGCTTGACCCCTAGCCGCAATATGATATATCTCCACGCTGGCAGAAACTAACCGAGCCCCCTTCGACCTCACTGAGGGGGAGTCTGAACTAGTCTCTGGTTTTAACGTAGAATACGCCGGTGGCCCTTTTGCCCTATTCTTTTTAGCCGAGTACGCTAACATCCTTCTTATAAATACACTCTCTGCTACCCTATTCCTTGGGGCCTCCCACATCCCAACACTCCCAGAGCTTACGGCAATTAACCTGATAACAAAGGCAGCCCTCTTATCCGTAGTTTTTCTATGAGTTCGAGCATCTTACCCTCGATTCCGATACGACCAACTAATGCACTTAATCTGAAAAAACTTCCTTCCCCTTACACTAGCCCTGATCATCTGACACCTTGCACTCCCGATTGCCTTCGCCGGCCTTCCACCCCAACTATAACCCCGGAGCTGTGCCTGAAGTAAAGGGCCACTTTGATAGAGTGAATTATGGGGGTTAAAGTCCCCCCACCTCCTTAGAAAGAAGGGATTTGAACCCTACCTGAAGAGATCAAAACTCTTAGTGCTTCCACTACACCACTTCCTAGTAAAGTCAGCTAATTAAGCTTTTGGGCCCATACCCCAAACATGTTGGTTAAACTCCTTCCTTTGCTAATGCACCCCTACATCATAGCCACCCTTCTATTTGCTCTCGGCCTAGGCACTACTATCACATTCGCGAGCTCCCACTGACTTCTTGCCTGAATGGGCCTAGAAATTAACACCCTCGCTATTCTCCCCCTGATAGCCCAACACCACCACCCCCGAGCGGTTGAGGCCACTACAAAATATTTTCTCATTCAAGCAACAGCAGCTGCCATACTATTATTTGCCAGCACCACCAACGCTTGGCTGACTGGACAATGAGATATCCAACAAATAGCACACCCCTTACCTGTCACCCTTATTACCCTGGCCCTAGCACTTAAATTAGGACTAGCCCCCCTCCACGCATGACTTCCAGAAGTTCTTCAAGGCCTAGACCTTACCACAGGACTCATCTTATCCACCTGACAAAAACTAGCACCCTTTGCTCTTCTACTACAAATACAACCTCCCTGCCCTACACTACTAATAGCAATTGGCATTATCTCTACTCTTATCGGGGGTTGAGGAGGCTTAAGCCAAACACAACTTCGTAAAATCCTTGCTTACTCTTCTATTGCCCACCTTGGCTGGATAATTCTTGTTCTACTATTCTCCCCTTCTCTCACCCTCCTTGCCCTCTCTACTTACATTGTAATGACATTTTCAATATTCCTTGTGTTTAAACTAAATACCTCAACTAACATTAACACCCTTGCCACTTCTTGGGCAAAAGCCCCCGTACTCACCTCCCTCACCCCCTTGATCTTACTATCCCTTGGAGGCCTCCCACCACTTACAGGTTTTATACCAAAGTGACTCATCCTTCAGGAACTCACAAAGCAAGACCTTGCCCCCGCAGCCACACTAGCCGCCCTAGCGGCCCTACTAAGCCTCTACTTCTACCTTCGCCTCTCATACGCAATAACACTTACCATATCCCCCAACGTAACAACAGGCACCACACCCTGACGTCTCCCCACCCTTCAATCTGCCTTCCCCCTGGCCATTTCAACAACCATAACCCTTACCCTCCTCCCCCTAACCCCCGCTATAGTAGCCCTTCTAACCCTTTAAGAGACTTAGGTTAGCACAAGACCAAGGGCCTTCAAAGCCCTAAGCGAGAGTGAAAATCTCCCAGTCCCTGATAAGACTTGCGGGACACTACCCCACATCTCCTGCATGCAAAACAGACACTTTAATTAAGCTAAAGCCTTTCTAGGTGGGCAGGCCTCGATCCTACAAACTTTTAGTTAACAGCTAAACGCTCAAACCAGCGAGCATCCACCTACCTTTCCCCCGCCTGTAAACAGCGGAAGGCGGGGGAAAGCCCCGGCAGGCGACTAGCCTGCCACTTCAGATTTGCAATCTGATATGATAAACACCTCGGAGCTTGATAAGAAGAGGACTCAAACCTCTGTTTATGGGGCTACAACCCACCGCTTAAACCTCAGCCATCCTACCTGTGGCCATCACACGTTGATTTTTCTCGACTAATCACAAAGATATCGGCACCCTTTATCTAGTATTTGGTGCCTGAGCTGGCATAGTAGGCACAGCCCTAAGCCTTCTCATCCGAGCAGAGCTAAGCCAGCCCGGAGCCCTTTTAGGGGACGACCAAATCTATAACGTCATTGTTACAGCCCATGCCTTCGTAATGATTTCCTATATAGTAATGCCAATCATGATCGGAGGCTTCGGAAACTGACTTATCCCCCTAATGATCGGTGCCCCTGATATGGCTTTTCCTCGAATAAACAACATAAGTTTTTGACTTCTGCCCCCCTCCTTCCTACTCCTTCTCGCCTCCTCTGGGGTTGAAGCCGGTGCCGGAACAGGGTGAACTGTCTACCCTCCCTTGGCCGGCAACTTAGCCCATGCGGGGGCCTCTGTAGACCTGACTATCTTCTCCCTTCATCTGGCCGGGATCTCCTCAATCCTTGGTGCAATTAATTTCATCACAACCATTATTAATATGAAACCTCCCGCAATCTCCCAATACCAAACCCCGCTGTTCGTGTGGTCCGTCCTGATTACCGCCGTCCTCCTTCTTCTGTCCCTGCCAGTCCTTGCCGCGGGCATCACAATGCTTCTAACTGACCGCAACCTAAACACCACATTCTTCGACCCTGCCGGAGGAGGAGACCCCATTCTCTATCAACACCTTTTCTGATTCTTCGGACACCCAGAAGTCTATATTCTGATCCTCCCCGGGTTCGGAATAATCTCCCACATTGTTGCTTACTACTCAGGAAAGAAAGAACCCTTCGGCTATATGGGAATAGTGTGAGCCATGATGGCCATCGGCCTACTAGGCTTCATCGTGTGGGCCCATCATATGTTTACAGTCGGAATGGACGTAGACACCCGTGCCTACTTTACATCAGCCACAATAATCATCGCGATCCCCACAGGTGTAAAAGTCTTCAGTTGACTTGCAACACTCCATGGAGGCTCTATTAAGTGAGAAACCCCACTCCTCTGAGCAATCGGGTTCATCTTCCTTTTTACAGTCGGCGGCCTAACCGGCATTGTTCTAGCCAACTCCTCCCTAGACATTGTTCTCCACGACACCTACTACGTAGTAGCCCACTTCCACTACGTCCTCTCGATGGGAGCTGTCTTTGCCATCGTGGCCGGCTTTATCCACTGATTCCCCCTATTCTCGGGGTACACCCTTCACAGCACTTGAACAAAAGTTCACTTTGGGGTCATGTTTATTGGTGTAAACCTAACCTTCTTCCCACAACACTTCCTAGGCCTTGCAGGAATGCCTCGCCGCTACTCTGACTACCCTGATGCATACACCCTCTGAAATACAGTCTCCTCAATCGGTTCATTAATTTCCCTAATCGCCGTTATCATGTTCCTCTTCATCATCTGAGAAGCCTTCGCCGCCAAACGTGAAGTTCTAGCAGTTGAACTTACAGCAACAAACGTCGAATGACTACACGGCTGCCCTCCCCCTTACCACACATTCGAAGAACCTGCCTTCGTCCAAGTACAAGCCAACTAACGAGAAAGGGAGGAGTTGAACCCCCATAGGTTGGTTTCAAGCCAACCACATAACCGCTCTGTCACTTTCTTTATAAGACACTAGTAAAACTGTTCATTACACTGCCTTGTCGAGGCAGAGTCGTGGGTTAAACCCCCGCGTGTCTTGTTTTTAATGGCACATCCCTCACAACTAGGTTTTCAAGATGCAGCTTCACCTGTAATAGAAGAACTTCTTCATTTTCACGACCACGCCTTAATAATTGTCTTCTTAATTAGCACCTTAGTGCTTTACATTATTGTGGCTATGGTCTCCACCAAACTCACCAACAAGTATATCCTTGATTCCCAAGAAATCGAGATTATCTGAACCGTCCTCCCGGCAGTCATCCTTATCCTTATTGCCCTACCCTCCCTTCGCATCCTCTACCTAATAGACGAAATTAACAACCCTCTCCTTACTATTAAAGCAGTCGGACATCAATGATACTGAAGCTACGAATATACAGACTACGAAGACCTCGGATTTGACTCATACATAATCCCCACCCAAAACCAAACTCCTGGCCAATTCCGCCTCTTGGAAGCCGACCACCGAATGGTAATCCCAGTTGAATCCCCCATCCGAGTGCTAGTCTCCGCTGACGATGTCCTTCACTCATGAGCCGTCCCTGCCCTAGGTGTAAAAATAGACGCAGTCCCAGGCCGCCTAAATCAAACAGCCTTTATTGCTTCCCGACCAGGAGTCTTCTACGGACAATGCTCTGAAATCTGCGGAGCTAACCATAGCTTCATGCCCATCGTTGTTGAAGCTGTCCCCCTAGAACACTTTGAGAACTGATCATCCCGTATACTTGAAGACGCCTCGCTAAGAAGCTAAACAGGACCCAGCGTTAGCCTTTTAAGCTAAAGATTGGTGGCTACCGCCCACCCTTAGCGACATGCCTCAACTCAACCCCGCCCCTTGATTTGCCATTCTAGTCTTCACTTGACTAACCTTTCTAATTATTATTCCCCCAAAAATTACAGGCCACATTTTCCCAAACGACCCGACGCTTCAAAGCACTGAAAAACCTAAAACAGAATCCTGAACCTGACCATGACACTAAGCTTCTTTGATCAATTTATGAGCCCCACATACCTAGGAATCCCCCTAATAGCCCTAGCCCTTACCCTACCTTGAGTCTTGTACCCCACACCGACAAACCGATGACTCAATAACCGCTTCCTCACGCTCCAAGGCTGATTCATCAACCGCCTCACCCAACAACTTCTTCTACCCATGAGCCTCGGAGGCCACAAATGAGCCGCCCTACTAACCTCGCTCCTAATTTTCCTCATTACCCTAAACCTTTTAGGACTTCTCCCCTACACCTTTACACCCACAACCCAGCTATCCCTAAACCTCGGCCTTGCTGTGCCTCTTTGACTTGCAACCGTGCTCATCGGAGTGCGTAACCAACTAACTCACACCCTCGGCCACCTCCTGCCAGAAGGGACCCCTGCCCCTCTTATCCCTGTACTAATTATCATCGAAACAATCAGCCTATTCATCCGCCCCCTTGCCCTAGGCGTCCGACTGACAGCCAACTTAACAGCTGGCCACCTTCTCATCCAACTAATCGCAACAGCCGCCTTTGTCCTCTTACCCCTTATACCTACAGTCGCAATCCTGACATCCGCCGTTCTTGTACTCCTAACCCTCCTCGAAGTAGCAGTTGCAATGATTCAAGCCTACGTATTTGTCCTCCTACTAACCCTCTACCTACAAGAAAACGTCTAATGGCACATCAAGCACACCCCTACCACATAGTTGACCCCAGCCCCTGACCCCTAACCGGCGCAATTGCGGCCCTCCTTATAACATCAGGCCTTGCAACCTGATTCCACTTCCGCTCAACAACTCTAATAATACTCGGAACTGCCCTGCTCCTCCTGACAATATACCAATGATGACGGGACATCATCCGAGAAGGCACATTCCAAGGCCATCACACTCCCCCCGTGCAGAAAGGTCTCCGATACGGCATGATTCTTTTTATTACCTCAGAAGTCTTCTTTTTCCTCGGATTCTTCTGAGCCTTCTACCACGCAAGCCTCGCCCCTACCCCTGAGCTAGGCGGTTGTTGACCCCCCACAGGCGTCACCCCTCTTGACCCCTTTGAAGTCCCCCTTCTCAATACCGCCGTCCTCCTTGCATCCGGTGTAACTGTCACCTGAGCACACCACAGCATCATGGAGGGAGAACGAAAACAAGCAATCCAATCCCTAGCCCTAACCATCCTACTTGGCTTCTACTTCATCCTCCAAGGCTTAGAGTACTACGAAGCCCCCTTTACAATCGCAGACGGGGTGTACGGCTCTACCTTCTTTGTAGCAACCGGCTTCCACGGCCTTCACGTCATCATTGGCTCTACATTCCTGGCCATCTGTCTATTACGACAAATCCAGTACCACTTTACATCTGAACACCACTTCGGGTTTGAAGCAGCCGCCTGATACTGACACTTTGTAGACGTTGTCTGACTCTTCCTTTACATCTCCATCTACTGATGAGGATCCTAATCTTTCTAGTACTAAAGAAAGTATAAGTGACTTCCAATCACCTGGTCTTGGTTAAAATCCAAGGAAAGATAATGAACCTAGTTACAACCGTAATTACGATTGCCCTCCTACTCTCCATTGTCCTAGCCACTGTTTCTTTTTGACTACCCCAAATGACACCAGACCATGAAAAGCTCTCCCCTTACGAATGTGGCTTTGACCCTCTAGGGTCTGCTCGCTTACCTTTCTCCATACGATTTTTTCTCGTCGCTATCCTATTTCTTCTCTTCGACCTAGAGATTGCACTTCTCCTCCCCCTACCCTGGGGAGACCAGCTAGCATCTCCCCTCCTCACATTTCTGTGGGCCACGGCCGTCCTCACCCTACTCACCCTCGGCCTTGTTTACGAATGAACCCAAGGAGGCCTAGAGTGAGCCGAATAGACTGTTAGTTTAAGAAAAACATTTGATTTCGGCTCAAAAGCTTGTGGTTAAAGTCCATAACTGTTTAATGACCCCCGTTCACTTTGCTTTCTCATCAGCCTTCTTATTAGGCCTGTCAGGCCTGGCATTCCACCGGACCCACCTCCTCTCAGCCCTCCTTTGTCTGGAAGGAATAATGCTTTCTCTGTTCATTGCCCTCTCCCTCTGGACCCTTCAACTAGACGCAACAAACTTTTCCGCTGCTCCAATACTTCTTCTAGCATTTTCAGCTTGTGAAGCAAGCGCAGGCCTCGCCCTACTCGTAGCCACTGCCCGCACTCACGGCACCGATCGTCTCCAAAGCCTAAACCTCTTACAATGCTAAAAATTCTAGTCCCAACCCTCATGCTCATCCCCACCATCTGGCTAGCCCCGCCCAAATGACTCTGACCTACAACCCTTGCACACAGCCTAGTCATTGCCACCTTTAGCCTCTCCTGACTAAAAAACCTCTCCGAAACGGGCTGACACACCCTTAATACCTATATGGCTACTGATCCGCTCTCTACACCCCTCCTCGTTCTCACCTGCTGACTCCTTCCACTGATAATCCTGGCAAGTCAAAACCACACAGCCCTTGAACCATTAAACCGCCAACGAATGTACCTCACACTCCTAACATCCCTCCAAATTTTCCTAATCATAGCCTTCGGGGCCACCGAGATCATTATATTCTACGTAATGTTTGAAGCCACCCTAATCCCCACTTTAATTATTATCACACGTTGGGGTAACCAAATAGAGCGCCTTAACGCGGGTATTTACTTCTTGTTTTACACCCTCGCAGGTTCTCTCCCATTACTCGTGGCCCTTCTTCTTCTACAAAACAGCACCGGGACCCTCTCCCTACTAACCATCCAATACGCCTCCCCCTCCCCCTCTCATCCTACGGCGACAAGCTATGATGAGCGGGCTGCCTTATCGGCATTCCTAGTAAAAATACCACTCTACGGAGCCCACCTCTGACTCCCTAAAGCACATGTTGAAGCCCCCGTCGCTGGCTCAATAGTACTTGCCGCGGTGCTCCTAAAACTAGGGGGCTACGGGATAATGCGAATTGTGGTTATACTTGAACCTCTTACCAAAGAACTAAGTTACCCCTTTATTGTCCTAGCTCTCTGAGGTGTCGTCATGACAGGGTCCATTTGCCTCCGCCAAACAGACCTGAAATCCCTCATCGCCTATTCATCAGTCAGCCACATGGGCTTAGTAGTGGGCGGAATCCTTATTCAAACTCCCTGGGGTTTTGCCGGAGCACTCATCCTTATAATCGCTCATGGCCTCACTTCCTCTGCACTCTTCTGCCTAGCAAACACTAACTATGAACGAACCCATAGCCGAACCATGCTTCTAGCACGCGGCCTCCAAATAGTACTTCCCTTAATAACTACATGGTGGTTTATTGCTAGCCTCGCCAACCTGGCCCTCCCCCCTCTGCCAAACCTTATGGGAGAACTAATAATTGTCACCTCCCTATTCAACTGATCCTGATGATCTCTTGCCCTCACCGGGGCCGGAATACTCATTACAGCTAGCTACTCCCTTTACATATTCCTTATGACCCAACGAGGCCCGCTCCCTCAACACATCCTGGCCCTCAACCCCTCCCACACCCGAGAACACCTACTTATAGTTCTACACCTCCTCCCCCTAATCCTCCTAATCGTTAAGCCTGAGCTAATCTGAGGGTGAGTCACCTGTAGATATAGTTTAATGAAAACATTAGATTGTGATTCTAAAGACAGAGGTTAAAGCCCTCTTATCCACCGAGAGAGGCTCGCTAGCAACGAAGACTGCTAATCTCCGCGACCTTGGTTCGACCCCAAGGCTCACTCGACCTGCTTCTAAAGGATAACAGCTCATCCGTTGGTCTTAGGAACCAAAAACTCTTGGTGCAAATCCAAGTAGTAGCTATGCACCCCACCTCCCTTATAATAACCTCAAGCCTACTGATTATCTTCACACTTCTAATGTTCCCCGTACTCACAACTCTTAACCCTCACCCCCGAGAAGACGGCTGAGCCTCCACTCACGTAAAAACCTCAGTTAAACTGGCTTTCTTCGTCAGCCTGCTCCCCCTATTTCTCTTCTTTAATGAAGGGGCAGAAACCATCGTCACCTCTTGAAGTTGAATAAACACCCTCACTTTTGACGTGAATATTAGCTTCAAGTTTGACTTCTACTCTGTCATCTTTACCCCCATCGCTCTTTACGTCACCTGGTCTATTCTAGAATTTGCAACATGATACATACACGCAGACCCCAACATAAACCGGTTCTTCAAGTATCTCCTAGTCTTCCTTATTGCGATAGTTATCCTAGTAACAGCAAATAACCTCTTTCAACTATTTATTGGCTGGGAAGGGGTAGGCATTATATCCTTCTTGCTCATCGGGTGATGATACGGCCGAGCAGACGCAAACACCGCCGCCCTTCAAGCAGTTATTTACAACCGCGTCGGAGACATCGGCTTAATTTTTGCTATAGCCTGAATCGCTACCACCCTTAACTCCTGAGAAATACAACACATCTTTGCATCTGCCAAAGACTTTGATATTACCCTCCCCCTCCTAGGCCTGATTGTTGCCGCTACTGGCAAATCAGCCCAATTTGGACTTCACCCCTGGCTTCCCTCTGCTATAGAGGGTCCCACGCCGGTCTCTGCCCTACTGCATTCTAGTACAATAGTAGTCGCAGGAATTTTTCTCCTTGTGCGAATGAGCCCCTTACTAGAAACCAACCAAACTGCCTCGACTATCTGCTTATGCTTAGGTGCCCTAACCACACTCTTTACAGCCACCTGCGCCTTAACCCAAAACGACATCAAAAAAATCGTCGCCTTCTCCACCTCCAGCCAACTCGGACTAATAATGGTTACAATTGGTCTCAACCAACCTCAACTTGCCTTCCTACATATCTGCACCCACGCCTTCTTTAAAGCAATGCTTTTCCTCTGTTCTGGCTCCATTATCCATAGCCTAAATGACGAGCAAGACATTCGTAAAATAGGGGGAATACATCACCTTGCCCCTTTTACATCCTCCTGCCTCACAATCGGGAGCCTAGCCCTTACCGGCACCCCCTTTTTAGCAGGCTTCTTCTCTAAAGACGCAATCATCGAAGCACTAAACACATCCCACCTAAACGCCTGAGCCCTTACTCTAACTCTCCTGGCCACCTCTTTCACAGCAATCTACAGCCTCCGCGTAGTATTCTTCGTCTCTATAGGACACCCCCGATTTAACCCCCTCTCCCCCATTAATGAAAACAACCCAGCAGTAATTAACCCAATCAAACGACTAGCTTGAGGCAGCATTATCGCTGGCCTTTTAATTACCTCAAACATCCTTCCCCTTAAAACTCCTATCATAACCATGCCCCCTCTCCTAAAACTAGCCGCCCTGGCCGTTACCATTACGGGCCTCCTCATTGCTTTAGAACTTGCCTCCCTCACAAACAAACAATTTAAAATTACACCTAACCTAGCAGCCCACCACTTCTCTAACATGCTCGGGTTCTTTCCCACCCTGGTCCACCGCCTCCCCCCTAAACTTAATCTCGTCCTAGGGCAGACAGTTGCCAGCCAAATAGTGGACCAAACATGACTAGAGAAAGTAGGCCCCAAAGCCATGGCCTCCGCCACAATTCCAATCAGCTCTACAACAAGCAACGCCCAACAAGGACTCATCAAAACATACCTCTCCCTGTTCCTGCTCACACTTACCCTTACTACACTAATTTTCCTATTTTAAACTGCACGAAGGGCCCCTCGACTCAACCCTCGGGTTAACTCTAACACCACAAACAAAGTAAGCAACAACACCCAAGCGCTGATTACCAACATACTTCCCCCTTGCGAATATATTAAAGCAACACCCCCCACATCCCCCCGAAATATAGAAAAGCCCCCTAGCTCATCAGCTGGTACCCATGAAGACTCATATCAACCACTTCAGAACACACTAGAGACAAAACATAGCCCCACCACATACATAACCATGTACGCCACAACCGGCCGGCTCCCTCAAGTCTCAGGAAAGGGCTCAGCGGCCAAAGCCGCTGAATACGCAAACACAACCAGCATCCCACCTAAATAAATTAAAAATAAAACTAAAGATAAAAAGGGGCCCCCATGCCCGACTAGTACACCACAACCCATCCCCGCCACTACTACCAGCCCCAAGGCAGCAAAATACGGAGACGGATTAGAGGCCACCGCAACTAACCCTAAAACTAACCCCAAAAAAAATAAAGACATAACATAGGTCATAATTTCCGCCAGGATTTTAACCAGGACTAATGACTTGAAAAACCACCGTTGTAATTCAACTACAGGAACCCTTAATGGCAAGCCTCCGAAAAACCCACCCACTGCTAAAAATTGCTAACGACGCCTTAGTAGACCTCCCCGCCCCCTCGAACATCTCCGTTTGATGAAACTTTGGCTCTCTTCTTGGCCTCTGTTTAATTGCACAGATTCTAACAGGCCTCTTCCTGGCCATACATTACACCTCAGATATCGCCACAGCTTTCTCATCCGTCGCCCACATCTGTCGAGATGTGAACTACGGATGGCTCATCCGAAACCTCCATGCTAACGGCGCCTCTTTCTTCTTTGTATGTCTCTACATACACATCGGCCGAGGCCTTTACTATGGCTCGTATCTATACAAAGAAACCTGAAACATCGGAGTCATCCTCCTCCTACTAGTTATAGCAACTGCCTTTGTAGGATACGTCCTGCCATGAGGTCAGATGTCCTTTTGAGGCGCTACCGTCATTACCAACCTCTTCTCCGCCATTCCCTACATCGGAAACGATCTTGTCCAATGAATTTGAGGCGGCTTCTCAGTAGACAACGCCACCCTCACCCGCTTTTTTGCATTTCACTTCCTCTTCCCCTTCATTGTCGCAGGGGCCACCCTTATCCACCTCATCTTCCTACACGAGACCGGGTCAAACAACCCCCTCGGATTAAATTCAGACGCGGACAAAATCTCATTTCACCCCTACTTCTCCTACAAAGACCTTCTAGGATTTGCAGCCCTACTCATCGCACTCACATCCCTAGCCCTATTTGCCCCAAACCTCTTAGGGGATCCAGACAACTTCACCCCCGCCAACCCCTTAGTCACACCCCCTCATATTAAACCCGAATGATACTTCCTATTTGCCTATGCCATCCTACGTTCAATCCCCAACAAGCTCGGTGGGGTTTTAGCCCTTTTTGCCTCAATCATTGTCCTCATGGTCGTCCCTGTTCTTCACACCTCAAAACAACGAGGCCTCACCTTCCGCCCCCTCACCCAACTCCTCTTCTGAACCCTGATCGCCAACGTCGCTATTCTCACCTGAATTGGGGGCATGCCTGTCGAACATCCCTATATTATTATTGGCCAAGTCGCATCACTCCTGTACTTCCTTCTCTTCCTAGTCCTCACTCCCCTAGCAGGTTGGGTTGAAAACAAGGCCCTGGAATGATCCTGCATTAGTAGCTCAGCGCCAGAGCGCCGGTCTTGTAAACCGGATGCCGGAGGTTAAAATCCTCCCTACTGCTCAAAGAAAGGAGATTCTAACTCCTACCTCTAGCTCCCAAAGCTAGAATTCTAAGTTTAACTATTCTTTGCCCTTGGGCATTTATAATACCATATATGTATTATCACCATACATTTATATTAACCATATTATATAGTATTCAAGGACATATATGTATTATCAACATATCTAGGTTTTAAGCCCTCATATATCACCATCTATACTTAGGGTTACATAAAGCAAGTAGAGATATATATAACATATAGTGAATTAAAGACAGGCGCAGTTGTAAGCACCTAACTTATAACTCACTAGTGATATCAGACCTTGAGGCACCATACCTGATAAATGTTTAACACTATTACCCAATAAGAACCGACCAAACGACTATACCTTAAGGTTAACGGTTATTGAGGGTGAGGGACAACTATTGTGGGGGTTTCACACAGTGAATTATTCCTGGCATTTGGTTCCTATTTCAGGGCCATTGATTGATATTATTCCTCACACTTTCATCGACGCTTGCATAAGTTAATGGTGGTAATACATCTCCGAGAGACCCAGCATGCCGGGCGTTCTTTCCAGCGTGTAGGGGGTTCCTCTTTTTTTTTTTCCTTTTCAATAGACATTTCACAGTGCACGTAGCTGTAAAAAATAAGGTGGGACATCTCTTTGGGCGCAGGTACTTGGTCTGAGTGGTGAAAAGACTTTCTATAAAGAACCACATAATTGGATATCAAGTGCATAAATAATGATTTATCCCCCCTGACATCCTTAACAAACGACGGTTTTTGCGCGTAAAACCCCCCTACCCCCCTAAAGCTCCTGGGATCACTATCACTCCTGAAAACCCCCCGGAAACAGGAAGACCTCGAGTAGCTTATTTGGGGCTAAATTGCGCTTATTTACATTATTAAAATAATGCGCAT